TGTCTGAATATTCAGAAACTAAGACCACTCTAATGCTCCTTTTCGCCACGCATAAACTGAACCAACAATTAGGATAAGCATGAAAATGAAAGCTTCTATAAATACGGATACCCCCAATACATCAAAACTCATTGCCCATGGATAAAGAAAAACGGTTTCAACATCAAAAACAACAAAAACTAGAGCAAACATATAATACCGGATTCGAAATTGTAACCAAGCATCGCCCATTGGTTCTATACCCGATTCATAACTAGAAAGTTTCTCTGGCCCTTTGTTAATCGGGGCTAAAACTGCGGAAATTAGAAATGCCAAAATAGGAATAACGCTTGATATTATTAGAAATGCCCAGAAAATATCATATTTGTAAAGCAGAAACATAGCCGAACTCCTATGAATGTGGAAAATAGACCAAATTTGTTGATTCAAATTGGAATTCATTGTCAAGTCATCGACAATTGGTTAATCAAAACAACAATTCATTTTGATCGAACCGCATAGTTTCGTTTGTTTGTTGTGATGTTTCGTTTTAAGATTTCTCGATTGGAATCCTATTTTCATTACACTTCCTTCGATTTTATTTCAATATAGTATAAATCTCTTATACAAACAAAACAAACAAACCCCTTTTGCGTTCACCTCGCTTCGGACTTGTCTAAATCAAAGGAATTCAAAAGAAAATTCGAATTTTTGTTTCGAATTTTGAATCTTCGAAATTCAATCTGTTTTGATTCTATTCTATATATAGAATATTTTATGTTTATGAATTATGTTTATTATTATTATTTGAGATTAGTATAGGGCTATACGGACTCGAACCGTAGACCTTCTCGGTAAAACAGATCGAACTAATTCTTATCAAAATGATTCGAACTCTTTCAAAGACCCAACATGCATTTTTTTTTGCATTGGGCTCTTTCATTAACTGATAGAAATATCAGTTAGTCTACCATATTTTTTCTTGACAGAAAAATAAGGAAATGGCTCCATGTGCTCTAATTCATTATTTGGATTCGGATATAGGAGCACTCCCAAAGTGTTTCAAAGAAGGGTTATCTTGACGTAGGTCTGCTTATGGCCTAGATCAACCTAAACTAAAAGGAGTCTCTATCATCCTGATTAAAGAATCACATATGAAACTTCATACGCCTTAAGATTCATAGAACGAAAAGATAATTTTTGAGATCCTTATACTCATTATGCCTAGCATTGAATAGACTAGGTATTCACCTTATCAATATCTCAAATCTCAAATTGATGACGGATTTGATTTGGTTCCTAAAAGGGCACCCGAATCGGGCCGAGCCATTTGTCAGGCTATTGTTCTCTTGTTTTGTTCCCTACAAGCCACAGAGTCAGACATTGATTTCTCAAAAAGATCAATTCCTTTGATTGCATGATGGACTCCCCTGAAAAACATTGGCGCACGTGTAAACGAGGTGCTCTACCTAACTGAGCTATAGCCCTTGTACTTGTGAGACCTATTTTATCATATTATGTAGATAATTTCTTGTCAAGATGAATATTCCATGATCCCACACCATATCTCTTTGATCTTTTGGATTGGTATTGCTTAGAAGTCCTATTGGATTTATACTCCATCGATGGGATGTGATGGATCCCTTTTTATTTTTTGGTATAATGATAAATGACCTACTTAACTCAGTGGTTAGAGTATTGCTTTCATACGGCGGGAGTCATTGGTTCAAATCCAATAGTAGGTAGAAATTATTAGATACCATTGGCTGTGGTATCTAATAAGTTTTTCTACTCACCTTCGTTTATTGATTTTGTATCTTTTCTATCCTATTCGATTTGATTTTCGAATTGAAACTTCAACCTTTTTCCTTCCATCAGCATCTGATTCCAATTGATTGAATTTAATTGGATTCAATTGGCAGAATAAAAATAGGGTGTATAAACAGAAATTCTTTGGATTATTCTATTCGGGCGCACCAACTAGTTATCAAATCGCATTGATAACCTCTACTCGTGTCCTAGCTCGTCTGAGAGCTAGATTTGCCTCAATTGTTTGTCTCTTGCTTTCAGCTTTCCTCAAATTAGCTTCCGCTATTTCAAGAGTTTGCTGGGCTTCTTGGGGCTCAATGTCACTACTCTTCTCCGCATCATTTACTAAAATAGTGATCTCATTATTCCCTATTCTAGCAAAACCACCCATCAGAGCCATCGTTACCCATTGGTCGTTAAAGCGGATTCTTAAAATACCTATATCTACAGCTGTCGCAATAGGCGCGTGATTTGGTAATACGCCTATTTGTCCACTATTAGTCGATAAAATGATTTCTTTCACTTCTGAATCCCAAACAATCCGATTCGGGGTCAGTATACAAAGATTTAAGGTCATTTCTTCAAATTACTCTCCATTTCTAAGTTTGTAGCCTTCGCAGTAACTTCATCGATGTTACCTACCAAATAAAAGGCCTGTTCAGGAAGACCGTCTAATTCTCCGGACAGGATCAATTTAAACCCTCTAATAGTT